ATAAAAAAAGAACGCTGTCCTTTTTTTTATTCTTTTTTTTTTTTCAATAAAAAGAAATTTTAATTTAATAATTTAATTTACCTATTTGGATATTTGTAAACAGAATAAAAAACCTATTCTATTTACAAATGTATTTTCCAAAATTTTTAATTTTCAATAATAATAATGAGACTTATTAGAATTAAGCTAAAATTTGAGACCAAGTTTTATGTCAATTTCAAAAAACCTCCGTTTTTCGCAACATTCCTTAAAAAAAAGTTTCCAGTAAACTAATTAAACTAAAAGAATAAGGGGAAGGAAGAAAGCGAATCGATGTACTAATTCCCCATCCTCAAATTAGTCCTTCCCAAGGATTGTTGTCTCAATGAATAATTGTAGGAGTTAAATCTTGATAGAATTAAAAAAAACTACGAAAAAAATCCAGAATTTTATTTTATAGGATTAAACAAAAGGATTCGCAAATAAAAGCGCTAATGCTACAACCAGGCCATAAATTGTTAAAGCTTCCATAAAAGCCAAACTAAGCAATAAAGTACCTCGTATTTTTCCTTCTGCCTCAGGCTGTCTCGCGATACCTTCGACAGCTTGACCCGCAGCTGTACCTTGACCAACTCCAGGTCCAATAGAAGCAAGCCCAACAGCCAACCCAGCAGCAATAACCGAAGCAGCAGAAATCAGTGGATTCATGATAAGTTCCTCACACCAAAATAAAGAAATAGTTAATGATACAATCATCCGATGACTTAGGACTTAATTATAATTAAGTCATCGCTAAGATTCATCCAGCTAAAAAAACCAAAAACTTAAATTGAACTAATATAATAATATTATTGAATCAAAGAATTACTTTGATATTAGTTCCTATCCACAGGATTTTTTAAAATTCATAATATATATATATATACGACTTTTTTATGCCATTTCTTTTTTGTGAACCACTATTTGAATTCTTCGTTCTTTTTTTTATCACTTTTTTTCAGCCAATTAACAGATAAAAAGGAAGAACTTATAATGGAATCCCTATCTAAATCGAAATTCACAAACGTAGTGGGACAGATTATATAGATTTTTAACTCATATATACCTAGTCAATATCAAATATCACATATACAAGTGTTTCTTACATAACGTAAACCTACTATTATATAATTGGGCTAACAATAAATAAAAAAAAGTTAATGATGACCCTCCATAGATTCACCTATATAAGCCGCAGCTAAGGTGGCAAAAATGAGAGCTTGAATCCCGCTTGTAAATAATCCAAGGAACATGACAGGTATAGGAACCACTAAAGGTACTAAAGAAACAAGAACAACAACTACTAATTCATCGGCTAATATATTTCCGAAAAGTCGAAAACTAAGTGATAGGGGTTTTGTAAAATCTTCTAAAATGTTAATGGGTAAAAGAATTGGAGTTGGTTGAATGTATTTACTGAAATACCCTAATCCTTTTTTGCTAAGACCCGCATAAAAATAGGCTGCTGATGTGAGTAAAGCTAAAGCAACCGTCGTATTTATATCATTCGTTGGTGCTGCTAACTCCCCTTGAGGTAACTGGATAATTTTCCACGGTAAAAGGGCTCCTGACCAGTTAGAAACAAAAATAAATAAAAACAGGGTTCCAATAAAGGGAACCCATGGACCATATTCTTCTCCAATCTGGGTTTGACTCACGTCTCGAATGAATTCAAGGACAAATTCAAAGAAATTTTGGCCGTCAGTTGGAATGGTTTGGGGATTGCGAACCGCTATAACTGCGGAACCTAATAAGATAGCAATTACAACCCAAGAAGTAATAAGGACTTGGGCATGGACTTGGAAACCCCCTATTTGCCAATAGAAATGTTGGCCTACTTCGACACCAGATATCTCATATAACCCTTCTTTTATTAGTGTGTTGATGGAACATGATAAAACATTCATATTGCCCTCTGACAGAAATAAGAACTTTAAATTATTTTGATTCAAGATCCCCCTTTTTTACTTAATTTACTTTAATTTTATATTTTAGTTTTGGATACCAACTAAACTAATCACACAATATCCCCAGTTTTTTATCTCTTTTTCTTTTGTATGATTCAGGAGTAGTAACCGATTTTATAAATCGAAATACAGGGAGCCCCGCCCTCAAAAAAAATTCGATTTATTTATCTTATTATTAATCAAGAATTTTGTATATAGCTAGAACGACCATCACAAATTGCGAATACTAATTTGTTAAGAATGAATCGAATTGAAGCTATAGCGTCATCATTTGCTGGAATAGAAATATCCGCGAGATCGGGATTACAATTTGTATCGATTAAAGAAATGGTTGGAATTCCCAAAGTGATACATTCTCTAAGAGCCGTATATTCTTCTTGCTGATCGATGATGATTACAATATCAGGCAAGCCCGTCATATATTTAATCCCGCCTAGATATGTTTCCAAGCGAGATAATTGTCTCTTCAATACAGCCGCATCCCTTTTCGGAAGACGATTGAATCCCTCTGTCTT